AATGATGAGCCTGATTATAGGACTATCGTGATAGGATAGAATATGTAGTACAAGACCATACTACCCTCATTACATCTAACAGAATCAAACTATCCCCATCAAGCATCAAAAGCCACCGTGCACCATACACCAAGATGTATAAATAAACTCTAAACATAGAAAAGTAAGCTAAAATTCAAGCTAATGGGTTCATACCCCATAAATAGAGTGCAACTCTCTTCTCTGATGCCTAGAAACTCAACCAAAATCCTTTTATTAACCACCCTGGTAGGAGGTGTATTAGTATCAGTATCCTCCAATTCATGATTAGGAGCATGAATAGGTTTGGAAATCAACTTAATATCATTTATTCCTTTAATATCCAACGTCAAAAACATATACAATACAGAAGCCTCATTAAAATACTTCATTGTACAAGTACTAGCCTCAGCAACACTACTCTTTATAGTAGTAATGAAAACATTAACAGAAGATTTATTCACATTTGAAAGAAGCGCATATACACCCATAATCATTTGTACCCCCCTCCTGTTAAAAAGTGGAGCAGCCCCCCTCCACTGATGATTCCCAGGAGTAATAGAGGGATTAAGATGAGAAAATTGTGCGCTACTAATAACAGTGCAAAAAGCAGCCCCATTGATATTAATATCATACCTGATTGAAATCAATGCCTTTACATTAAGAATTATCTTATTATCAACAATCGTAGGATCCATCGGAGGGTTAAACCAAACCTCAATACGAAAAATCCTAACTTACTCATCCATTAACCATACAGGATGAATATTAATTGCACTAACTACAAGCGAAAACTTATGAACAGTATACTTCGCAATCTATTCAACGCTAGCCCTAACAGTGGTATCAGCTGTCAGGTTATCAGGAACATCCTTTATCAATCAAATAATATTGACAAATAAAGAAACCGTACTAATAAAATTCATGATATTCACATCACTACTATCATTAGGAGGACTACCCCCATTCCTTGGATTCCTACCAAAATGAATCATCATTCAAGCTATAATCACAAACAATATAGCCCCGCTAGCAACAATTGTGGTAGTAACATCACTAATCACTTTATATTACTACCTAAAAATCTCCTACTCGAGATTTATAATTTTAAATACAGAACCAAAATGAAACCTAAAATCCCACAAAAACGAAACAACAAAAAACATAGCAGCTGTAATCCTATCATCAATCTCCTTAACAGGAATAGTAATCTGCACAATAATCATTAACATTAACTAAATTAAGGCCTTAAGTTAAAAGCAAACTAATAACCTTCAAAGCTATAAATAAAGGGCTTCCTTTAGGCCTTGGTAAGTACTTTAACTCACCCCTACAGAATTGCATTCTATAATCACAAAATGAATACAAGGCTCCCAAAATAGTGGAAGAGCAACGTATTATGCCCCTAAATAGATTTACAGCCTATCGCCTACTTATTGATCTCAGCCACCCCACTAATCTTCACTCGATGATTCTTCTCAACTAATCATAAAGATATTGGAACCTTATATTTCGTATTTGGGGCTTGATCAGGAATGGTCGGAACTTCCCTAAGAATACTTATTCGAACAGAACTAGGACAACCAGGATCTTTAATTGGAGATGATCAGATCTACAATGTCATCGTCACAGCTCACGCCTTTGTTATAATTTTCTTCATAGTCATACCAATCATAATTGGTGGATTTGGGAACTGATTAGTCCCCCTAATATTAGGAGCACCAGATATAGCATTCCCACGAATAAACAATATGAGATTCTGATTACTTCCCCCATCCTTAACACTACTACTTACTAGTAGCACAGTAGAAAGTGGTGTAGGAACAGGATGAACTGTTTACCCTCCTCTTGCAAGAGGAATCGCCCATGCAGGAGCATCTGTAGACCTAGCAATTTTCTCACTACACTTAGCAGGAGTTTCATCTATCCTAGGAGCCGTAAACTTTATTACAACAACAATCAATATAAAGCCAAGGAATATAAAGCCTGAACGAATCCCACTATTTGTATGATCAATCGCCATCACCGCCCTACTACTACTTTTATCCCTACCAGTACTAGCAGGAGCTATTACAATACTATTAACAGATCGTAATTTAAATACATCATTTTTCGACCCTGCAGGAGGGGGTGATCCAATCCTATATCAACATTTATTTTGATTCTTTGGACATCCCGAAGTCTATATTCTCATTCTACCAGGATTTGGTATAGTTTCCCACATCATTTGTCATGAAAGCGGGAAAAAGGAAGCATTTGGAAACCTAGGAATAATCTTTGCTATACTAGCAATTGGATTATTAGGATTTGTAGTATGAGCCCATCATATATTTACTGTAGGAATAGACGTTGATACACGAGCATATTTTACATCAGCGACAATAATTATTGCAGTACCAACAGGAATCAAAATCTTCAGATGACTTGCAACCATATATGGAACCCGAATGACATACAGAGCAGCATGTCTCTGAGCACTAGGATTTGTATTCCTATTTACAATAGGAGGTCTTACAGGAGTGGTACTAGCAAATTCATCAATCGATATTGTTCTACATGACACCTATTATGTAGTAGCACATTTCCATTATGTGTTATCAATGGGTGCAGTATTTGCAATCATAGGGGGGTTTGTGCAATGATTCCCACTATTTACTGGACTTACAATAAACCCAAAATGATTAAAGGCCCAATTCGCTGTTATATTTGTAGGAGTAAACTTAACATTCTTTCCCCAACACTTCCTAGGACTTGCTGGTATACCACGACGATACTCAGACTACCCAGATGCATACACTACATGAAATATTATTTCATCAATAGGATCAACAATTTCATTCGTAAGAGTGATAATATTCTTATTCATCATATGAGAAAGAATCACATCAAACCGACCAATCTTATTCCCTACACACACAAGAAATTCAGTAGAATGACTACAAAATTACCCACCAGCAGAACACAGATACTCAGAGCTACCAACTATTTCCCTAACTAATTAATAATGCCTCTAACGTGGCAGATAAGTGCGGTGGATTTAAGCTCAACCAATAAAGTTTGTAAACTTTCATTAGAACTTAATGACAACATGACTAAACCTAACACTACAAGACAGCGCATCACCAGTAATAGAACAATTAATCTTCTTCCATGATCATGCACTAATAATTATATTAATAATTATTACAGCAGTATTTTACACGATAATCATAATTATCCAAAACAAACAAACCAGACGATTTATCTTAGAAGGACAAATAATTGAGACCCTATGAACAATTGCACCCGCAATCATTTTAGTATTCATTGCAATCCCGTCCCTACGACTTCTATATCTAATAGACGAAATTCACAACCCAGCAATAACACTAAAAACCATTGGACATCAATGATATTGAAGCTACGAATACTCAGACTTTACAAAACTTGAATTCGACTCATATATAATCCAACAAGAAGACCAACCAATCAATACATTTCGACTACTAGACACAGATAATCGGGTAGTATTACCAATAAATTCGCCAATCCGAATAATCGTAACAGCAGCAGATGTACTGCACTCATGAACAGTACCAAGATTAGGTGTAAAAACAGATGCTACACCAGGACGACTTAACCAAATCAGATTTTCAATCAACCGACCAGGCCTATTATATGGACAATGCTCAGAAATTTGTGGAGCAAATCATAGATTTATACCAATCGTAATTGAAAGTGTATCAACAAACCAATTTATTAACTGAGTATCAAAGGTAAGAGAATCATCAGATGACTGAAAGCAAGTAATGGTCTCTTAAACCAGCTAATGGTATCCTAGCAAATATCTCTGATGATAAAGGATTAGTTAATTCATAACATCAGAATGTCAAACTGAAATAACCATAAAGGTATCCTTTTATACCTCAAATAATACCTATAGAATGAACACTACTATACATTACATTTATAACAACATTTTTAATATTTAACATCATAAATTACTTCACCCAATCACCAAACCAACAAAGAAAAATAAAAAAATCTATTAATATTCATAAAACAAGCTGAAAATGATAAGAAATTTATTCTCAATTTTTGATCCAACAACAGAAATTAATAATTTACCATTAAACTGAACAAGAACAACTCTTGGACTATTAATAATCCCAACAAGAATTTGATTAATTCCATCACGGAACAGTATAATAGTAAACTTACTAATAAATAAACTACATCAGGAAATAAAAACAATCCTAAGAAAAGGAAATGAAAACAAAGGAAATTCATTCATCCTTACATCTCTGTTCCTAATAATCCTAATGAATAATTTCTTAGGATTATTCCCATATATCTTTACTAGAACAAGACATTTAACACTCACGCTAACGCTAGCCCTACCCATATGATTAAGATTTATACTATTCGGGTGAATTAAAAACACTAATCACATATTTGAACATCTAGTGCCACAAGGCACACCAACTATATTAATACCTTTTATAGTAATCATCGAAACAATCAGTAACCTAATCCGACCAGGAACCTTAGCAGTACGACTAACTGCAAATATAATCGCAGGACACCTATTACTAACTTTATTAGGAAATAATGGACCATCCATAACACACACACTACTAACAATTCTAATCATTGCACAGATCCTACTATTAATTTTAGAGGCAGCAGTAGCAATTATCCAATCATATGTATTTGCAATCCTAAGAACATTATATTCTAGAGAAGTTAACTAATGTCAATACACGAAAATCACCCATTCCACATAGTAAACAAAAGACCTTGACCTCTTACAGGAGCCATCGGAGCAATAGTAACTCTAATAGGATTAATCAAATGATTTCATCAATATGATGACAGACTATTAGGGATTGGAGCAATCATTACCATCTTAACTATAATTCAATGATGACGAGATGTAACTCGAGAAGGAACTTATCAAGGACTACATACAAAATTAGTAACAAAAGGTCTACGATGAGGAATAATCCTATTTATTGTATCAGAAGTCCTATTTTTTGTATCATTTTTTTGAGCATTCTTCCATTCAAGACTATCACCAACAATTGAATTAGGGTCAATATGACCACCAACAGGAATTCAACCATTCAACCCCTTACAGGTCCCTCTTCTAAACACGGCAATCCTACTAGCATCAGGAGTCACCGTGACATGAGCACATCATGGATTATTAGAAAATAACGCCACTCAAGCAACTCAAGGATTATTCTTCACTGTACTACTAGGACTATACTTCACCGCACTACAAGCATATGAATACATCGAAGCACCTTTCACGATCGCAGACTCAGCATATGGGTCTACATTCTTTGTAGCAACAGGGTTCCACGGACTACATGTAATTATTGGAACAACATTCTTAACCACATGCTTACTACGACACACAACATTACACTTCTCATCAAACCACCACTTCGGATTTGAAGCAGCGGCATGATACTGACACTTCGTAGATGTAGTTTGACTATTCTTATATATCTCAATTTACTGATGAGGAAGATAAAACAATATTTATTTAATACAAAAAAAAGTATACTTGACTTCCAATCAAGAAATTTGTGAAAACAAAATAAATAATAATAGCAGTTACAACAACAGCAGTAATGACCCTAACCCTATCAGCAACAATTATAATCCTAGCAACATTAATCTCAAAAAAAATTAACGAAGACCGAGAAAAAAGATCGCCATTTGAATGCGGATTTGACCCAAAAAACTCCGCACGGCTACCTTTCTCATCACGATTCTTCCTAATTGCAGTAATTTTCATAATTTTTGATGTAGAAATTGCTCTACTACTACCAATACCAATCACTATATTAACATCAAACATAAAATCATGAATAATTATCAGAACAGCATTCCTACTAATCCTCATCATTGGTTTATATCATGAATGGAATCAAGGATCCCTCGAATGAAGAAACTAAGGGGTTATAGTTAATAATAACATTTGAGTTGCATTCAAAAAGTACTACCCATAGTAGTTAATCTCAACAATTTAAGCGAGAAGCAAATATTGCAATCAGTTTCGACCTGATCTTAGATAATAACACTTTATCCCCGCTTTAAATTTAACTGAAACCAAAAAGAGGTATATTATTGTTAATAATAAAATTGAATAAATAATTCCTGTTAAGGAAGTGGTAGAAAAGTGAATGCTGCTAACTTATCACTATAGCGGTTAAAATCCGTTTACACTTCTAAATTTATATAGTTTAGAATAAAAACATTACACTTTCACTGTAAAGACAAAGATACACCTTTTATAAATAAACACTCAAAAGTAATAAATACCTCATCGACATCTTCAGTGTCGCGCTCTAAAAATAAGCTATTCAAGTAAAAAAGAAGAACAAACAATAAAATAATAACTCATATAACAAAAACCCCTAAAAATACCTTTAAATTATTGTACTGGAACCACTGATTAACCTTACCCAAATTAAAAAGAACCCAATATAAACCCTGACCACCAAAAAATTCTATCCACCCAGAATCAAAAATCCTTGTTGCCTTATATCCAACTTCTAAAGGACTAAAAGAAACACCATAAGTAGAAAAAAAAGGCATGAATCATATTGAACCAGAAAACGAAGAAATATTATATAAATATATAGAAAATAACTTATCCCCAAAAACAAATCCAGCAACCTCATAACCTAATCAACCACCCAAAACCACCACAAAAAAAGTAAGAAACCTTAAATAGTAAGGCAAACAAATCATAGAAGGAGTAGGACAAATTAACCATATAAGAGAACCCCCACCAAAAATAGACATAATCAACAAACCAATCATACCAACCATTATGTTATAATTAATCTCAATCATAGAACAAGAAGGAATAAAATTAAAATCACCACACAAGACAAAATAAAATAAACGAAAAGAATAACAAACAGTTAAACCCGTAGACACAAACAACAAAAAAAAACCAAAAATATTTACATATCTCATAGAAAACATCTCCAAAATAAAATCCCTAGAATAAAAACCAGCCAAAAAAGGTATACCACAAAGAGCAAAATTTGAAACCATCAAACTAGATGAAGTAAAAGGTATATAAATAGACAAACCACCTATAAAACGAATATCCTGAGAATCCCCTATAGAATGAATAACGCCCCCAGCACACATAAACAACAAAGCCTTAAACAACGCATGAGTTAACAAATGAAAAAAAGCCAAGCCAGAAAGACCAATAGAAATAGTCATAATTATAAGACCCAACTGTCTAAGAGTAGATAGAGCAATAATCTTCCTCAAATCAAACTCAAAATTAGCCCCAAGACCCGCCATAAACATAGTCAATCCCGAAATCAACAACAAAAAAATATTCAACCAATAACCAAAAGAAGGACTAAAACGAATAAGCAGATAAACCCCCGCAGTAACCAAAGTAGAAGAATGCACTAAAGCAGATACAGGTGTAGGAGCAGCTATAGCCGCAGGCAACCAAGAAGAAAAAGGAATCTGAGCACTCTTAGTCATAGCAGCCAAAACAACAAGAAAAGAAATCAACTCCATCTCAAAAGAATTTGATAGAAAATCCAAATAATAAATAAAACTCCAGCTACCAAAATTAATCATCCAAGCAATAACCATCAATAACGCAACATCACCGACCCGATTAGACAAAACAGTCAACATTCCAGCACCATAAGACCTCACATTTTGATAATAAATTACCAATAAATAAGAAACCAAACCTAAACCATCCCATCCCAATAAAATACTAATCACATTAGGGCTAATAATCAAAAACATTATAGAAACTACAAACATCAAAACCAATAAAATAAAACGAACAATATTTAAATCACCAAATATATAATCATCTCTATAAAGAATAACCAAAGAAGAAATGATAAAAACAAAACCTATAAACAACAAAGACATTCAATCAAATAAGAAAGTTATAATAATAGATCTACCATTTAATGTAACAATGTTTCAATCAACAAAATAAACTAAATCATTTATAATAAAATATGAACCTAACACACAACAAATACAACCTAAAAGAAACAAAAAAACAAATCTAACAAAACAAATAGACATAAACATATTAATCCAAAATACATAAATTATATCATCGGCACCACAAACCAATATTTTCCTATTAAACTATTTAGATTTTCAACTTAAACCCAAAAAACAGTAACATCCACCTTCAAAATAATAATATTTAATGGAAACCAATGTAAAAATAACAACAAAAACTCACGAACATACCCCAAAGAACAAGAATAAACCCCAGAATATACAGACCCATGCTGACTATAAGAATACAAATATAAAGTATAAGCAGCACTAAAAAAAGACAAAAAAACTAAAATAAACATAATACACCAAGACCAAGAAACTAAACTACTCAACAAACCAATCTCCCCTAAAAGATTTAAAGAAGGAGGAGCCGCCATATTACAAGATCTCAACAAAAATCATCACAAAGTCAGTCTAGGCATCAAATTAATCAAACCCCTATTAATTAAAAGACTCCGTCTACTAAAACGCTCATAAGAAATATTAGAAAGACAGAAAAGACCAGAAGAACATAAACCATGAGCTACCATCAAAGCAAAAGATCTACAAACCCCCCAATAATTTAAAGTCATGATACCACCGATAACCATACTCATGTGAGCCACAGAAGAATAAGCAATTAATGACTTCAAATCAGTCTGCCGTATACAAAATAAACTAACAAATAAACCACCAACCAAACTCAAAACAATCCAAACAACACCAAATTTAAACCCAAACTTAAACAACACAGGAAAAACACGAAGAAGACCATAACCCCCCAACTTCAACAAAACACCAGCCAAAATTATAGAACCTGAGACCGGAGCTTCAACATGAGCCCTAGGAAGCCATAAATGGACTATAAATATAGGCATCCTAACCAAAAAAGCAAAAACCATACAAACATAAAACAAACCACCAGAAAAATAACTTCTCCCACTCAATAAAAATAAACACAAAGAACCTAAAGAATTATAAATAAATAAAATACCAACTAGCAAAGGCAAAGAAGCCAACAACGTATAAAACAATAAATAGATACCAGCCTGAATACGTTCAGGTTGGTATCCTCAACCCAAAATTAAAAATAAAGTAGGAATCAGTCTACTTTCAAAAAAAATATAAAATGAAAGTAGACTGATTCTTCTAAAAGTACAATACAACAAAATAGTAAGAACAATAACAACAAAGAGAAAGAAACCAGAAAAATACCTCAAACGAAAAACAGACTCTCTGGCCAAAACCATAAGAACACAAATTCATAAACTGAGAAGAACAAGACCATAAGAAATCAAATCACAGCCAAAAATGTAACCCAACCCACCTCAACAAAAAAAATAAGGAAAGAAAAACAAATAAAGATAAGAAACAAAAAACAATATAGAACAAATCAATCATCAGAAACTAGAAACAAAACACAAAGGGATTAAAAAAACCAAAAAACAAAGAAACTTTAACATTGAAGAACTCTATAAGATTGAAAATAATCATTACCATGACTACGAATTATAGAAACCAAAATAGACAAACCCAATGAACCCTCACAAACAGAAAAAACCAAAAAATAAACAACAAAAAATAAACTAAAATTAAACCTACATAAATAAAAGTAAATAGAAAAATAAAGAACCAACACAACAAACTCCAGTCTCAATAAAGTAATTAACAAATGCTTACGTCTAGAGGAAAAAGCCCAAATACCACAAAAATAAGAAATAAAAAAATATAATCACATTGGCATTAAAAGTTTTAATAATTTAATAAAAATATTGGTCTTGTAAACCAAAAATAAGAAATAACCTTTTAAAACTTCAGGAGAAAGGCATCTAATACCACTTCATTAATCCCCAAAATTAATATTTTAAATAAAATACCCCCTGACATAACAAAACTATTTATATCAATAAGAACAATAACAAGATTAATATTCACACAAATAAAACACCCCATAGCTATGGGGCTAATACTACTTATACAAACAACACTAGTATGTTTAATCAGAGGCACAATATATAAAAGATTCTGATTCTCATATATTCTATTTATAATCATAATCGGGGGAATATTAGTACTATTTATATACATAACAAGACTAGCATCAAACGAAATATTCTCACCATCTAATAAAATAATAATAATATCCTCAATTATAATACCTATTCTAGTATATTTAATACCAATACTAACAAACAATAAGGAAATAAATTCACACAACACTATAATAGAAAATGACATTACAACCACAACAACAGTTATATATAATCAGATAATAGGAATAATAACAACAATATTAGTGATCTATATACTACTAACTCTAATTGTCGTTGTAAACATCATTAATGTATCCAAAGGGCCCCTACGACATACAAGATAATGAATAAACCCACACGAAATAAACACCCCCTATTTAAAATTGCAAATAACGCTTTAGTAGACTTACCAACACCATCAACAATTAGAGGATGATGAAACTTTGGATCACTACTAGGAATCTGTTTAGTAGCACAGATCATAACCGGTCTATTCCTAGCCATACATTACTGTCCAAACATTGATACCGCCTTCAGAAGAGTAAGACATATTTGCCGAGACGTAAATTATGGCTGACTTCTACGAACCTTACATGCAAATGGAGCATCATTATTCTTCGTTTGTATTTATCTACACACAGGACGAAACATATATTATGGATCATACAACTTTATATACACTTGATCTGTGGGAGTAGCAATCCTATTCCTAACCATAGCAACAGCCTTTATAGGTTATGTACTACCATGAGGACAAATATCATTCTGAGGTGCAACAGTAATTACAAACCTACTATCAGCAATCCCTTATGTAGGGAAAGAAGTAGTCCAATGAGTATGGGGGGGATTTGCAGTAGATAACGCCACACTAACACGATTCTTTGCACTACACTTCCTAATACCATTTGTGATTGCAGCAATAGTAATAATCCATTTACTATTTCTTCACCAAACAGGATCAAATAATCCACTAGGATTAAACAAAAATACAGATAAAATCCCATTCCATCCATACTTCACAGTAAAAGACATCTTAGGATTCGCATTAACCATTATAATACTGACCCTACTAACACTAAAGGAACCATACATTTTAAGAGACCCAGATAACTTCACACCAGCAAACCCCTTGGTAACACCTGTCCACATTCAACCAGAGTGATACTTCCTATTTGCCTATGCAATTTTACGATCAATCCCCAACAAACTAGGAGGAGTAATTGCCCTGGCTATATCAATCGCCATTTTATTTATCATGCCAACAAACAAATCCAAGTTCCGAGGAACACAATTCTACCCAATCAACCAAATTCTATTCTGAACAATAACAAATACTGTAATCCTACTAACATGAATCGGAGCACGGCCAGTAGAAGACCCTTACATCCTAACGGGACAAATCCTAACAACAGTATACTTCATATACTACATAATCAGCCCTATAACAACAAAAATATGAGATAAAATAACAGATTAAAGTTAAAAAGCTTCAGATAAAGCCTAATGTCTTGAAAACATTGTGAAAGAAGTTTAAATCTTCTATTAACTTAGCATACTTAAATTAATACACTATAACAAAGAAAAAATAAAACACCTAACACCGATAAAAAATAATAAATAATTCAATGAAAGAGGTAAAAATCTTTTTCAAGCCAAATACATCAACTTATCATAACGAAAACGAGGAACGGTACCACGAACTCAAATAAATAAAAAAGAAATAAAAGCAAGCCTAATATAAAAAAAGAAAGAATATAGATCTCTACCCAAAAAAATGATACAAAACAACAATCTCATAAAAAGAATACTAGCATACTCAGCCAAAAAAATCAATGCAAATCCCCCACTACCATACTCAACATTAAATCCTGAAACAAGCTCAGATTCACCCTCAGCAAAATCAAAAGGCGTACGATTAGTCTCAGCTAAACAAGAAATAAATCATATAAAAGACAAAGGAAGAGAAAGAAAAATTAATCACAAATAAACTTGAAAAAAATAAAAATAAGCCAAATTATAACTACAAACTAAAATAACAAAAGAAAGCAAAATAAAAGCCAATCTAACTTCATAAGAAATAGTCTGAGCCAAAGCACGAAGTCCCCCCAATAAAGAATAACCAGAATTAGAAGACCATCCAGCAATCATAACAGTATACACACCCAATCTTGTACAAGCCAAAAAAAATAATAAACCCAACTCAAATGAGATAAATCCACTCAAATAAGGAATCAACAACCAAACCAACAAGGAAAGAAAAAACCCAAAAACAGGAGAAAAATAATAAATCAAATAATTAGAAACAATAGGAAAATATTGCTCCCTAGTAAATAATTTAATTGCATCTCTGAAAGGCTGAAGAATACCAACAAATCCAACCCTATTAGGACCCTTACGAATATGAACATAACCTAAAACCCTACGCTCCAACAAAGTAAGAAAAGCCACCCCAACCATAACAAAAACCATTAACAACAAAAAAACAACAACAAGGAAAAAAAGGTCAAACATATACTACTTGTAAAATAAATATTTCACATTAATAGATTCTAAATCCAATGCACTTGTCTGCCAAAATAGTATCACATTAACGAAACCCAATATAAAATGAAATTATTCCAAATATCTGGTCCTCTCGTACTAAGACATAAAATAAATCTGTAGATAGAAACCAACCTGGCTCACGCCGGTCTGAACTCAGATCATGTAAGATTTTAAAGGTCGAACAGACCCAATCACTTTCAGCTCCTGCACCGAAAATTCACCTTAATCCAACATCGAGGTCGCAAACCCCCCCGCCAATAAGAACTCTCAAGGAAGATAACGCTGTTATCCCTAAGGTAATTTAATCTTATAATCAAAATAAATGGATCAAATATATATATATAAATATAAAAAAATAAAGAGAAGTTAAACATTATTTCTCCCATCACCCCAACAAAACAAGCTTCTCCCACTCAATAAAAATAAACAAACAATACATAAATAAGAAAAATGTTAAACTCTATAGGGTCTTCTCGTCCCACAAAAACATTTAAGAATTTTAACTCAAAAACCAAATTCAACAAACTATACCTCTAAGATAGCTTATATCTCGTCAAACCATTCATACTAGATCACAATTAAAGAACTAATGATTATGCTACCTTTGCACGGTCAAAATACCGCGGCCCTTCAAAGCAACAGTCAGTGGGCAGGCCATACTTCAAAAACTAACAAGAAAAGATGTTTTTGCTAAACAGGCGGATATAAAAAATTTGCCTAATTCCTCAAAAGCAATTAACATCAATTTTTTTCCTAACTCACACAAAACAATAAATAAAATTTACTAATTCCACAATAATTACTATACAAACCAAAAATTAAAGAAAACATTTCAATAAATTACTTAAATAACAAAAAATACAAAAGAAGAACAAATAAAATTTTAACATAATCAAATAGAAAATCACCATAAAATCCACAAAACTAAATTAACCAATAATCAATTATAAAAATAAAATGGGGAGCTAATCCCCCTCAATCTTAACATCAAATAAAAATAAATTAAACAACAACAGAAATTAAATAAGATGTATGAATTAAATTCATTTCTTGAAAAACCAGAAACCACCAAAGACGAATAACATTTCACTACCAATAACCTATTATTAATACTAATGAAACAGTAACTAACATAAGCCATTAACTCCTTCAAAATCGGGAAATAAAAATAAATAATAAAATTCAATGAACCCTGATACACAAGGTACGACATACAAAATCAGCTTTTAAAAAAACATTAAACTCTACCCCTCACGGTACAAATAAACTATAGTAAAAAAATCAAATTAAAACCAAATACAACAACAAAATATTATTTTAATTAAAAATAAACAACCTATAAAATAAAAACAAGATAATCAACAAAATCAGATCATGCCGAATCGCACGACATAATAATTCAGCGTAAATGAAAACTCAACTAATAGAAATGATCTGATATCAATCCAGCTACACCTTCCGGTACAACCACTTTGTTACGACTTATCTCATTATAATAAAAACGAGAGCGACGGGCGATGTGTACATATCTCAGAACCAATTATCATAATAATAATCTACAAATTATTACAACTAAATCCAATTTCATGCCAATATTAAAATCAACAATCCAAAACCAAATAACAATGTAATCCATCATTCCACTTAAAAACAAGCTGCACCTTGACCTGAAATATGTCAAAATAAAGAAACCAGAAAATTAACATAACCCCTAAAAGGATAATCAATAAACGGCGGTATACAAACCATAAATCAAATAAGTAAGGTCCAACGTGGACTATCGATAACGGGACAGATTCCTCTAGAAGGAATGAGATACCGCCAAATTCTTTAAGTTTCAAGAACATAACTAATACTACTCAGGTACAAAACTTAACATTCTAAAATAATAGGGTATCTAATCCTAGTCTAAAAATAAAATTTCATAGCCTCCAAATATAAAATAAGACAAACAAAAAAAATAAAAATTTCACCTAATCAACCACCCAAACAAAATCAACCAAATTACACATATAACTATCTTTTAATACCAAACCCATTCAAACGCTTCCAAGGTATAACCGCGGTTGCTGGCACAAAATTTAACCGAAACTATAAATGTATTGCTAAATACAAGGATACTTGATCAACCAATAACAACTAATGAGAATACCTAACCCCAAGACCCTCAGACCCATTTAGAACCCTCAAAGTAAAATAACGCACACACTTACATATAGAACAAACAAAAAATGAATAAAATAGCAAGAATAAAACCTCTCTCTACCACAAAATACAAAGCATCATGGTACAAATTCAACATAAACTAA